GAAGAATGGAATCCTCTAAAAAATAGAATGAGTTAAAATAAAAGTAAAAAAAAAAAAAGAAAGGGCATCTTAAGGTAACTCTCTTCTTTTGTTCTAAAAAAAAAATAGAAAAAATTAGATACAATAAAAAAAAGGAAGTCAAAATAGATATTTTTTTCCTATTTTATTTCATATTAATTCAAAGTTAAATAAATTTAAACAACAAAATTCTTATTCTTTTTTTGTTTTAATATTCATTAATTTGATTAGCTTATTCAATTCATGAGTTGCTCAACTCAATAAATCTGTTGATTTGGAATCACAGAATGGGTAGATGTCACAGATGATGAATTGATTTCTTAACTATGTCACTATATTTATTTGCGTTCGTCTGTAATAATTAATTGATGAGTTTCAAATTTTCAATTGTATCTTTCAAGTGATATTTTTGTTTATCTTCTTTTTTTCTCTCAAAAAATGGAAATTTAGGGAAGTACTTTATAAACATATGTATAAAAAGAACATATTTCATTTAGCTTTTTTATGCCTACTATAACTAGTTATTTCGGTTTTTTACTAGCGGTTTTAACTATAACCTCAGTTCTATTTATTGGTCTGAATAAAATACGACTTATTTGAATTGAAATTTTGAAATTAAATTCATTGGAAATTTTTCGATATTTCAAATATTCTATAGTTCCTTACCGTGTCAATTTCGAATTTTTGGCCATTGAGATTTATGATCAATACAGATTATAATATTGAAGGATAGATATTACCTTCCTCTTTCTATTTCGAACAAATAAAAATGATTGAAGTTTTTCTATTTGGAATCGTGTTAGGTTTAATTCCTATTACTTTGGCTGGCTTATTTGTAACTGCATATTTACAATACCGACGAGGTGATCAGTTGGACCTTTGATTAATTAATGTCTCCTTTGTTTATTGATCCTTTATTCATTTGTTTTAATCCTAATTCGCAGGGGTCAAAAAATTAAGACTTTATACTGCTGTTCAATTATTTCAGCGTAGTTCTCAATTTAACAATAATGGAATAGCGTTCTATAGTATTTGGATCTGAACTATCACGCTCTGTAGGATTTGAACCTACGACATCGGGTTTTGGAGACCCGCGTTCTACCGAACTGAACTAAGAGCGCTTTATTCCCATCAATTTTTTATTTGATCCCACTACATCTTGCATACATAAATTTATGTATGCAAGATGTAGTGGGATCAATGGGTCCCCTTTTTATTGTTTATATGATAAGTAATATCATATGATAAAAAATAGGTAAGGATAGGGATGACAGGATTTGAACCCGTGACATTTTGTACCCAAAACAAACGCGCTACCAAGCTGCGCTACATCCCTTTCCATCGGTTTTCAGTGTCATTGTAAAGAATCTTTGTCTTGTTTTCCACATTTTTCTTTGTTGATATATATCATCTTATCATCTTTCTTTTTTTTTATTTCCTATAATATAGAAAGAATATCAAAAAGAATATTTAATTAAATAAGAAAGAGACTATATATATAGAGTATAATAAGAATAAAGAATAATATATATTAGAATCTAAATATCAAAAATTATTATTAATAATAATATTACAAATAAAAAATATAATAATAAATAAAAGTGAACTATTATTTATTAAAAATAAAATAATATTAATAAATAATAGAATCAAATCAAAATAAAATACTTTTTCAAAATTAAAAAAAAAAGGAGGATTTGAAATGCGAGATCTAAAAACATATCTTTCCGTGGCACCAGTAGTAAGTACTCTATGGTTCGGAGCTTTGGCGGGTCTCTTGATAGAGATCAATCGTTTTTTCCCGGATGCATTGATATTTCCTTTTTTTTCATTCTAGTTATTGGCACGGGGAGGGTTAAAGAAAATTATGGATACAATTAAATATCTGTAATTAATCCCCTCTTCTTTATTTCTTCTTCTTTTTTAGAATTAGAATAAGTTCGAAAAGATAAATAATAAAAGTCGATTGGGCCTCATTGAAACTCAGAATCTGGTTCAGGCTTCAATGGAATTGAATTAAGAATTCTATTCCATTTCTTATCCATTTCTTAATAGAGTGAGACCAGAAATCGAAATGGAATAGATAGGGGGGGCAACAATATCATACAAGATACTTAAATGAAAAACTAAAATATTGTACTGCGATTGAAAACGAAATATAGTTCAAAATCATTGTATTACTTAATTTTAATTATTACTGTCCTACATTAATTGGAACAAAATATTTCATAATTTCGAATTATTTTTTTTTTATTTTTTTTTCGTTCCTTTCTTTTTCTTTGTTTCGAATCCGAAAATAGAAAAGTTAAGTGAATTAAAAACCCAAAGGAGGTTCATGGCGAAGGGTAAAGATATCAGAGTAACTGTTATTTTGGAATGTACCAGTTGTGATCAAAAGAGTGTTAATAAGGAATCAACGGGTATTTCCAGATATATTACTCAAAAGAATCGACACAATACGCCTAGTCGATTGGAATTGAGAAAATTCTGTCCCTGTTGTTGCAAACATATGATTCACGCAGAAATTAAGAAATAGAGAGATATATGTTACCTTTCCAACTAAGGGGCATAACATCTAAAATGATCTATTTTTCATATATGTATATAATTTAATTAAAAATTATATACATATATATCATATATATATATATATAAATGATATATATTTCATTATAAAATAACATATATAATAAAAATTTCTTTTTTTTTTTTAGAAATGCTATTTTTGGAATAGGAATAAACAAAAAAATCATGGATAAATCTAAACGACTCTTTCTTAAATCCAAGCGATCTTTTCGTAAGCGTTTGCCCCCGATTGGATCGGGGGACCAAATTGATTATAAAAACATGGGTTTAATTAGTCGATTTATTAGTGAACAAGGAAAAATATTATCTAGACGCGTGAATAGATTAACTTTAAAACAACAACGATTAATTACGATTGCTATAAAACAAGCTCGTATTTTATCTTTGTTACCTTTTCTTAATAATGAAAAACAATTTGAAAAAAGCGAGTCGACCACTAGAACTACTACTGCTTTAAAAAAAAAAAAAAAATAGAGTTACTCTTTAATTAAAATTTGAATCTAAACTCAAATCAAACGAGGATTGATGTTTTGTTCAAAAACTACTCGATTTGGATTGTTATGTTATAAGAAAAAGGATAATCAGTGAAAAAGAATAAATCTTTTTTTATTGAGTGAGGTTGTTTATTTTGATAACTTTATCATATGAATTCTATTTTATCATACAAATTCCTATTCTATATCTTCCCGGAGTTCAGTCTCCGGGGAATTTTGGTTTTTATGATCTCGTTGGCAATCATAAAAAGACAATTCTCTTTTAATATAGCTATTTGTGCAACGATTTTACGATTAAGAAGCAATTGCTTCTTATATAAATTATATAAAAAACTATTGTAAATACAGTATACTTTTTTCTTCTTTTTCTTCTTGCGAATTACTGCATTTATTCGACTAATCCATAAACTGCGAAAATCTCTCTTTTTCCTATCTCTATCTCGATGAGCTGAAACCAAAGCTTTAATTTTCTGTTGAGGAATAGTTCGAGTAAGTCTTGAATGAGCTCCGCGAAAGCTTGATGTAAATAAACGAATTTTTGTTCTCCGTTTACGAGCTATATGTCCTCGTTTAATTCTGGTCATTGAATAAATGAGATTCTAGTGAATAACTATTTCATTTTTTTTTTTCAGTTATTCCTTTTTTTCCTAGTTTCTTAATAACAAAAATGGATTCTTCCAATGTATAAAAAAAAATTCTAACGGCTTTTGCTACTATAACCTTCCCAACCACAATTCATTTTTTTCTAAGTATTTCACCTTGAAATAAGAAATTTTATTGATACTAAGTATCAAACTAGGTACCAAAAAACATAGTAAATTAAATAGTACATAGATAAAAAAAAAATGGTTTCCATCGTTTCTATGATTCTTTTTTTAAACGGCTAGGTCTTCTCTATACACCGGAGCCTCTATCCTTATTTAATCAATGTTATTGTTAACCTGTACAGTTCACACTCTTTGGCTCTACCCATGAAATATCTAGTAATAGGTTTTTCACAACGAAATCTAGTTATATAGTAACGGTATTTAAATATGAAGATTAGCTGGATAGCTGACCCTATTATTCCGTTCTTGCAAAATAAATTAAGGGTCCAATTTTCTTTTAATAATATTTCCCCCGCTTAATGAATAACTATTTGTTACCAATGGGAAAGTTTTTATCATCTTAAATTGCAAATTGAGGTGATTAGGTTTACACCAATCAAAACCATAAATTTGATACATTATAGAAGACTCTTTATTTTATTAATAAATAATATTAATAAAATAGATCTTTTTTAAGTTAAGATAGTGTGAATGTATTTCTTCCATTCACACTATCTTAATTGATCCTTAAGACTGAAAAAATTGACTTCCTTTTTTTTCTTAGTATATGATCTAAACGAGTCGCACATACACCCTTGTACATGTCCCTCGTCGTTGAGGGCATCCCCCAAGAGCGGGGGATTTTGTGACATTTCGTATTGGCTGTCTTGTGTTTCTAATAAGTTGTTTCATAGTTGGCATGTTGGGTCGTATATATATATAATGAGCCGGTTTAGATCAATCCTAACCCGATAATTATGAATTACTTATATTCTTTATATTCTATTAATAGTCTATTAATAGAAAAATTATATTAAATAAATATATTCAAATGAAATTTAAAATCCTGTATTTTATTTAATAGGAACTTTTCCTACTCATTTTTTTTATTCAACTGCTACAATATCAATAATTCCGTGGGCTTGGGCTTCTACTGCTGACATAAAAACATCCCTTTCCATATCTTCGGATACAACCCATAAGGGTTTGCCCGTTCTTTGTGCATAAACCCTTGTGATAGTTTCACGCAATTTCAGTAGTTCTTCCGCTTCCCGGATAAATTCTCCCGTTTGTGCTTCATAAAAAGAACTAGCGGGTTGGTGGATCATTACCCTGATTATATAACTTAATAAGTGTTTCCTTTATCTTAATAAAGATTTTGATAAGGATTTCTCCAATATTGGTAAATATCTTCTTGATTCCTCAAACTAAGGTGAAAAGGATAAATACAAAATAAGGAAATAAATGAACAAAGATAACATTTAATAACCGTACAAGCATTTTCTGCGTATTGATGCATACGGCTTTTCCACGTACGCAATTTCTTTTTTTTCTTCTCTGAATATTTTTTATCCGTTTATGGATTTTTTTTTTAGTCAATGGACGAAAAAAAAGTATAAATAAAATCTACTAGGTATTTTGGATCCATATTTTTAAATGATAAACGATACAATAACCAACCTTCCTTTTTATTTTTGAGTATTTTATAAATTACTATGATGGTTCCGTTGTTTTCTTATTTTGTCTTGTTTGTTATTCAGCAATCCGAAAGTTTCTTGTTTTTTATCATATGTTTTTTCTTTTAATTAAATTAAAAGAAAGATTGTTAGAAATAAATATTGTTAAAAGTTTTCTGGTATGAGAAAACTAAAAACAAAAAAAAGTCTGTGACACTAAAACTAAATTAGGTTTCTGATAGATCAGATAAAATCATAAATGCCCTCTCTTTCATACTACTCTTTCTATATATAATCCAATGGTTTAAAAAACAAATATATATATATCGAATTCGAAGTACCATGCTATTATTACTTAAGTACTTTTATGGCGAAGGTATAGTCTTTATATATATATTCTAAAATAAAAAAATCATTGGCGCCAAGCGTGAGGGAATGCTAGACGTTTGGTAATTTCTCCTGCTGCCAAAAGAAAGGATCCCATTGAAGCGGCTAATCCCATACATACTGTCTGTACGTCTGGTTCTATGTATTGCATAGTATCAAAAATAGCTAGTCCAGGTATTACCCACCCACCCGGAGAATTTACAAACAGACACAAATCTTTGTTATCGCTCTCTATACTGAGATACAGCATAATACCAATAAGTTGATTCGATAGTTGACTATCAACCTCTTGGCCTAAAAAAAGTAATCTTTCTCGATAAAGTCGATTGATTAGGATTCAATTTGATCCCTTAAGAGCCGCACATGCACCTTTTGATGCATACGGTTCATCAAAAATTATATAAACAAAAAGGAATCAATGTGTCGATTTCAACTCTTTTTCCTTTTCATAATGGACCTTTTTGAGCTTTTTTTAACTAAAATAATGTATTTAATTTATGGAATTAACTTCTCATTGATGTATTGCTTTCATCGAGATTGAACTCCAATCACAATGTAATTTTCTTGTTTCTGAATGGACTTTTTCAATTCTTTTAGGTTTCTTTTCTGCTCTGAGTAAAGATCTGCCCGATTTTTATTTGCACATATAGGACAAATATTACAATACTATGTTTTTTTGTTATGACTCCTATCTCTTTTCTAAATTTCTTATTTCCTATTTTTTGTAATGTAATAATGTATGATGTGATAAAATTAATAATCGTAGATATATTACCAATTGTTTTTTTTTAACAGAGCCTGGGTATTTCGTTTTATTAGTTCAACCAAGCTAACCATAAATTTTTCTAAATTTCGAATAGTAATCTGGATACCTCCTCTAAAAAACTAAAAAATGAATCGAATTGAATTTTATTACACTTCACGCTCCAAATTTTTTATGATTCAATTATTCTTTTTTGGGGTGAAAGAGAGGATATCTCGATCGGGGGAGAATGGGAAAATTCCATATGATCCAATATATCTGACAAGTCGCACTATATATCAACCCAAGATGCATCTCCATCTCCGGGAGTTCGGAAGGATACTTTTGGAACACCAATGGGCATAAAATAGAGAAAAAATAAAGTCATATATCGCACTTTAGTGTGGAAACGTAAGAATGTGTTTATTGTGTTCAAAATGATTCATTTTTTTTTTATTTTTTATAAATCATAAAAAGAGGAGGGCTAAGATAAATTAAAATTGTTACGAATGGGTCTTTGAGTTGATAAACGAATATGTATGTATTTACTTATTTAAACACTCATAGAGAAAATTGTCAACCCCTTCCCCACCATTGCGTATTGTTACTTATCGGGTATAGAATAGATCTGCTTCTTCTTGTTTCTACAAATATGATTCTTCCACTATTAATAAAAAACTAGAACAAACATTAATACTTTCTTCGATATAATAGATTATATAGCGAGGGTCCATAATCTAGTTTTTTCCAATGCAATAAAGTTACATAGTGTCCATTTTTTGTTGATATAAAAGAGGTATTTTCATGGGTTTACCTTGGTATCGTGTTCATACTGTTGTATTAAATGATCCGGGCCGTTTGCTTTCTGTCCATATAATGCATACAGCTCTGGTTGCTGGTTGGGCTGGTTCGATGGCTCTATATGAATTAGCAGTTTTTGATCCTTCTGACCCTGTTCTTGACCCAATGTGGAGACAGGGTATGTTTGTTATACCCTTCATGACTCGCTTAGGAATAACCAATTCGTGGGGCGGTTGGAATATCACAGGGGGGACTATAACGAATCCGGGTATTTGGAGTTACGAAGGTGTAGCCGGGGCACATATTGTGTTTTCGGGCTTGTGCTTTTTAGCGGCTATCTGGCATTGGGTTTATTGGGATTTAGAAATTTTTTGTGATGAACGTACCGGAAAACCTTCTTTGGATTTGCCCAAAATTTTTGGAATTCATTTATTCCTTGCAGGGGTGGCTTGTTTTGGTTTTGGAGCATTTCATGTAACAGGATTGTACGGTCCTGGAATATGGGTGTCCGATCCTTATGGATTAACTGGAAGGGTACAATCTGTAAATCCCGCATGGGGTGTGGAAGGTTTTGATCCTTTTGTTCCGGGGGGAATAGCTTCTCATCATATTGCAGCAGGAACATTGGGCATATTAGCGGGTCTTTTCCATCTTAGTGTGCGTCCACCCCAACGTCTATACAAAGGATTGCGTATGGGAAATATTGAAACCGTCCTTTCCAGCAGTATTGCTGCTGTCTTTTTTGCAGCTTTTGTTGTTGCGGGAACTATGTGGTATGGTTCAGCAACTACCCCCATCGAATTATTTGGTCCCACTCGTTATCAATGGGATCAGGGATACTTCCAGCAAGAAATATATCGAAGAGTTGGTGCTGGGCTAGCCGAAAATCAAAGTTTATCAGAAGCTTGGTCTAAAATTCCCGAAAAATTAGCTTTTTATGATTACATCGGCAATAATCCAGCAAAAGGGGGATTGTTTAGAGCAGGTTCAATGGACAATGGAGATGGAATAGCCGTAGGTTGGTTAGGACATCCCATCTTTAGAGATAAAGAGGGGGGTGAACTTTTTGTACGTCGTATGCCTACTTTTTTTGAAACATTTCCGGTTGTTTTGGTAGACGGAGACGGAATTGTTAGAGCCGATGTTCCTTTTCGAAGGGCCGAATCAAAATATAGTGTCGAACAAGTAGGTGTAACTGTTGAGTTCTATGGTGGCGAACTCAATGGAGTCAGTTATAGTGATCCTGCTACTGTGAAAAAGTATGCTAGACGTGCTCAATTGGGTGAAATTTTTGAATTAGATCGTGCTACTTTGAAATCGGATGGTGTTTTTCGTAGCAGTCCAAGGGGTTGGTTTACTTTTGGACATGCTTCGTTTGCTCTGCTCTTCTTTTTCGGTCACATTTGGCATGGTGCTAGAACTTTGTTCCGAGATGTTTTTGCTGGTATCGATCCAGATTTGGATGCTCAAGTGGAATTTGGAGCATTCCAAAAACTTGGAGATCCAACTACAAGAAGACAGGTAGTCTGATAGAACCTTTTTTTGTTCCTTTTCGACTTTTTTTTGTTATGATTTGAATTTGACATAGAGAACCAGAAGAATCTTAATTTGAATCATTGTACTTTGTTTTACTCTTGTTCTTTTTTTTTTTTTTATTCGGGAGATCATCCCCAATAAAATAAACAATAAACAGGTATGAAAGCTATTATAATTAATTTTAAACCACGATCAAATCTATGGAAGCATTGGTTTATACATTCCTCTTAGTCTCGACTTTAGGAATCATTTTTTTCGCTATCTTTTTTAGAGAACCCCCTAAAGTTCCAACTAAAAAGATGAAATGATTTTTCATTATCTTAATTGAAGTAATGAGCCCAAAATATTTTGGGCTCATTACTTCAATTAATCTCCATGTTCTTCGAATGGATCTCTTAGTTGTTGAGAGGGTTGCCCAAAAGCAGTATATAAGGCATACCCAGTAAAACTTACAAGTAAACCAGATATAGAGATGGCAACTAGGGTTGCTGTTTCCATTATTATCATTTTTAAATTTCAAGACCACAATAGATCTATAGGATAAGATCCTTTATTTACAGTGGAATGGTATACAAAGTCAACAGATCTCAATGAATAAAAAATAGGATTTATGAATACACAAACCGTTGAGGGTAGTTCTAAGTCGGGTCCAAGACGAACTGTTGTAGGGGATTTATTAAAACCATTAAATTCAGAATATGGTAAAGTAGCTCCGGGATGGGGAACTACTCCTTTGATGGGTGTTGCAATGGCTCTATTTGCGATATTTCTATCTATTATTTTGGAGATTTATAATTCGTCCATTTTATTGGACGGAATTTCTATGAATTAGATTCACAAGAATAGAGTAACTAGCTTACTTTTCAATAAAAAAAAAGTTAAGCATTTAGGTTTTTTCTCCTTAGCCTATTCCATTTTGATTTGGTAGTTCGATCGTGGAACTTCTTTGTTTCTGTATTTCCGGAATATGAGTGTGTGACTTGTTAGAATTGATCTTATTGATAGTACAGAACATAAAATGGATCTGTCATCTTGATAAAGAAAGATGTTTTTATCCCGTCAGATATTTATTCTAGTATCTGGAACACTGAATATAGAAAATAGATTCTAAAATATTAGAACTATGATTCATACTAAATATTTAGACCTCGTAACTGGACTTAAAAAAAACTT